AGAATCCGCAGTAGCCTCTAAGATCCGATAGTAATAGTATGGTCGAACGATTCATTTTTGAATCGTTCGACCATACTATCCATTTTTATTATTGTAATCTCGAAAGATACAAACTGAATCGAGATCAATCTACAATATGTATATGGATCTTCATAAATGTTAATATCAATTAAATATATGGAATGTACATAGTATCTCAATTCTATTTCTTTGCTTCATCTATTTGTTTCCTTTATCTATTTGATTTTTGTTGATTCCAATCAATCTGAAATAATCGCGAGGCAACTCTTATTATTTTCTAATTTCTAGAAAATTAGAAAGTAATCTTTTTTTTAGCATTTCAAAGAAGTAATCGATTGCGCGGTTTACAGATAATCCAAGGAGTTCTACGGTAACTTCTTCGGATTTCGAAATTAGAAAGGGGTTATCCTATCGATTTTGAATCCTTCAGCCATGATAGCAAACGCGTCAATAAAGCACAGCAGAAATAAAAGCCAATACAATTTCCGAATGAAGATATTTTTATTAATTCAATTTTTTAATTCGAAATTGAATTAAATTAATGAATTAAATATATTAAATAATTAATAAAGATTATTTATGCTTTGCAAAACGATCTATAAAAAATCTATAAAAAAGTGATACAATTTGATTCCCCAACTCAATTCGTAGTATCTCTAGAGTCCACTCCTTCCCCATATTACGAGTGAAAGGGAAAATGTAAAGACTACCATTAACGCAGCCCAAGCGAGACTTACTATATCCATGTGAATTATGTCCCCTATCTCTCTGAATATGAAGGAATTATTCCATTAGTGTTTATTAATAATAGTGGAATCACTGGTGCAGAGTCAAAAGGGGATTCTGACCCAACACCCTCGATCAAAGACTCCAATAAATATGAAAAATGAAACTGCAGTTACGCTTTTCTTTTGAAGTATCAAAGGGAATGCTACTAATATATATATGTAGGAATACGGATACCTATTCTTTATTTTTCTTGTCCTTCATTATCATTAAGTAAAAGAAAAAAGCTAATTATCCATCCAATCTAATTCAAGACCCGGCCAGTAGACACGACATTAGTAATGGAAAAAAATCGGTAACTCTTTATTTGATATGATAGCCCTTCCACTACTATAATCTTTCCTTGAATCCTAAATACAACGAGTTACGGCACTTTAATTTAAAGAAGGGAACCCCCAGCTGTTTCCAATCAAGAAAGTCTCAAGACTACGCGTGTTTTGCTGGGAAAAATTCGGCGAGTTATAACAGCAAAGGGGAATAAAGAATAAGGGATTTCGAGTCTTGTCTTTTGTTAATCAGGCGACACCCAGATTTGAACTGGGGAAAAAGGATTTGCAGTCCCCCACCTTACCGCTCGGCCATGCCGCCAAAACGATACCAAATAGATGAAATATTCCCCTTTATTTGTTATTTGTTTTTTTGGGGGGGGCCGGCGCCTTCCCTTCAATTAATTTTATAGTATCTCAAAACACCCAATATCTAAATACCTCTCTTTTCTATTAAAAAATAAAAAACCAAATGGGAATTTTTTTCAGTTACAAAAGCAAAAATTCAGAACAAATTGGAACCATTAACTATATGACTGTAAATTCATGACCCACTCTTGGATTTACATCTCAAATTGTCTTTACCTAATGATAAATGATATAAGAAACTCAAAATTGATATATAACTAATCAGTCTTGATTTTTTTATTGAAAAAAAAACCTTCTCAACTCAATTTCAATTATAATGTCAATTATTAGTATATGTAAACCCCAAACATAAGTTGTGTTCCACAGTTAGCTTATGGGGTATATTATTTGTGTATGATGCCTCTTTATAGGGAATAGGCAGACACTTGTCGTACTGCAATTTAAATTGATTAGATTGAAGAGAAAATAGAAATTTTGATAGAGTACCACATGTGCTGTCCCGAGTAGAAGTATGCAATAAAGGAGAGCGATGTATGGATAGATAGCTATAGCAGCGCGGGTTTAATAAATACAAGCCTTCTTATGCACTTCAATCGTATTCTAAAAATCAAAATTCTACGAAAAAAAGAAAAAGGAGTTCTCTGCAAATCATTTTTGGAACAATGGAATTCACGAAAGAGTTAAGTACTCAAAAAATTAACTTTCTATTGTTATATTGTTTCTGATTATTATGTCTTTATCTCCGTGAATGGATCAAATCCCGAATCCATTTATTTTTCTGATATCCAATCGGATTGGAATATGTAATATCATAATAATGGTATAAAGTGAATTTTCTATTCTAGACAAAATAAAAAAACTCCATAATTCTAAGTGGAATTGATAAATTCCTTTCCGTTTGGATCTGTCTCTTAGAAATTCCAATTTAACTAAGTCTAAAATTAAGTCTAAAATCATCTTTTTTCCTCCGTTCATACGTATTTCATACATTCCATATATATGGAGTTGGGTAAAATTTCATGTGATTCAGTAAACAGAATCGAAATTCCATCATTGCT